GGATCAAGTAGTTATTTAATTTATAGGAATCCAAGAATTTTTTTTTTTTTATTTGGTAACATAAGATTTAATTGTAGAACGAATCATCTGGATCATTTTTTATCGATATTCCTGGTTACTAATACTGACCAGGAAATCTCTATTAAACAAAATAAAAGAGGGAATTCTTTCTCTTTCTTCCGTGAAATTAGTTAACAAGGTCTTGCATCTTTCTATATCTCCCGAAAATCATACCCCACTAAGAATCCTTTTTGGGGGGTCAATTATTATAACGAATTCTCTATAAATTTGTAAGAAACCCTTTCTTTAGTAAATTTTATTAAATTTATAAGATAAGAACAAGATAATAACTAATAAGATGAATAATATAAAGGGTGGATTATCATACATATATTTCATGTAGAAACATGTAGAAAGATGAATAGGTCCATTTATTTACATATTTATTGTATTTTATTAATTAATATATATTTATTAAAACATATACTTATATACTCACTATTAAGTATATATATACTCACTTAGGTATACTTAGTATAATATAATAATTATATATGAATTATAAGATATCTTTATAACAATATAAGGATAAGGTTAAAATATTAATATAAAACGATAACAATAAATAACAGGTACAAATATTAAATCGAGGTACCCATTCTATGATAACTCTCAACAGCTTTCCCTCAATTTTTGTGCCTTTAGTGGGCTTAGTATTTCCGGCACTTGCAATGGCTTCTTTATTTCTTTATGTTCAAAAAAACAAAATTTTTTAGATACGCTAAGGACAAATCTTATCTATTTTTTTTCAAGACTTACTTGGATCATAACACGGCTATATATTTAGTAGAATATGGTATAACATGTGACTTCCTTTGGGCATAATGTGTAAATATTATATATGGGTAAATGAATTATAACTATTTTCAAATAGATCGGAATCGGGGGGAATTTATGAAATGGAAATCTATATGTATTAAGAAATCATATGGTAAATCATATGAAAGGGATGTTATTATTTTAGTTTGGATCTAAGAAATTCAATGAATTACCCCTCAAGGTTCACATCATAATAGTGCTGGTTGATGAGAGTTACTTCGGCAACAAAAAAAAAAGTAAAAAAAAAAAAATTCTTTTTGTTATTCTACCAATTCCAATAAAATGCAACTAGGTCTAGGTATAGTATGAGTTGGCGATCAGAACGTATATGGATAGAACTTATCGCGGGGTCTCGAAAAACAAGTAATTTCTGCTGGGCCTTTATTCTTTTTTTAGGTTCATTAGGGTTTTTATTGGTTGGAACGTCCAGTTATTTTGGTAGGAATTTTATATCTTTATTTCCTTCTCAGCAAATAATTTTTTTTCCACAAGGGATCGTGATGTCTTTTTATGGGATCGCGGGTCTTTTTATTAGTTCCTATTTGTGGTGCACAATTTCGTGGAATGTGGGTAGTGGTTATGATCGATTCGATATAAAAGAGGGCGTAGTGTGTATTTTTCGTTGGGGATTCCCTGGAAAAAATCGTCGCATATTCCTCCGATTCCTTATGAAAGACATTCAGTCCATCAGAATCGAAATTAAAGAGGGTATTTATGCCCGTCGTGTCCTTTATATGGAAATCAAAGGACAGGGGGCCATTCCCTTGACTCGTACTGATGAGAATTTGACTCCACGAGAAATTGAGCAAAAAGCTGCTGAATTGGCCTATTTCTTGCGTGTACCAATTGAAGTATTTTGAAAAAAGAAAAAGGAACTGAAGAATGAATACTTTTCAAGAGAGAAAAAGTTAAGAATCCTCTTTTTTTTTTTTAAATATTTAAAATTTTGATAAAACGGGAGTTCTTTCGTCTTGAAATCTGACTACTATTAATTTGAAGTGGGTTTTTTCTTATTCTATTTCTGTATTCTTTTTAAATTCAAGGACTAAACACTATACTGAATCATAAAAAAAAACCGGAAATAGATTCATGGGCTCGATGACTTGTAATAGAACTTATGCTTGATAGAAATATCAGCATCGTATAGAGTCGACGAATGGGGTGTGTTCATTAAAAATAAAAAAATTCACAGACGAAAAAATGGTAAAAAAGAAAGTATTAATTTCCCTTCTATATCTTGGATCTATAGTATTTTTGCCTTGGTGTATCTCTTTCTCATTTAATAAAAGTATGGAATCTTGGGTTACTAATTGGTGGAATACTAGTAAATCCGAAATTTTTTTAAATGATATTCAAGAAAAGAGTATTCTAAAAAAATTCATAGACTTAGAGGAACTCCTTCGTTTGGACGAAATGATAAAGGAATACCCGGAAACACATTTACAAAAGCCTCACATCGAAATCTACAAAGAAACGATCCAATTGATCAAGATGCACAACGAGGATCGCATCCATACAATTTTACACTTCTCGACAAATATAATCTGTTTCGTTATTCTAAGTGGTTATTCTATTCTAGGTAATGAAGAACTCGTTATTCTTAACTCTTGGGTTCAAGAAT